AGAGATAAAGAGGGGCGCGAACTTTTTGTACGTCGTATGCCTACTTTTTTTGAAACATTTCCGGTTGTTTTGGTAGACGGAGACGGAATTGTTAGAGCCGATGTTCCTTTTAGAAGGGCGGAATCTAAATATAGTGTCGAACAAGTAGGTGTAACTGTCGAGTTCTATGGCGGCGAACTCAACGGAGTCAGTTATAGCGATCCCGCTACTGTGAAAAAATATGCTAGACGTGCTCAATTGGGTGAGATTTTTGAATTAGATCGTGCTACTTTGAAATCCGATGGTGTTTTTCGTAGCAGTCCACGGGGTTGGTTTACTTTTGGACATGCTTCGTTTGCTTTGCTCTTCTTCTTCGGACACATTTGGCATGGTGCTAGAACCTTGTTTCGAGATGTTTTTGCTGGTATTGATCCAGATTTAGATGCTCAAGTGGAATTTGGAGCATTCCAAAAACTTGGAGATCCAACTACAAGAAGACAAGTAGTCTGATACAATATGCTTTGTTACTTGTTACTTTTCATTTTTATTTTCTTTTTGTGAGGGGTACCAGATAAATCTTGATTTGAATCACTGCCTTTTCTTTGACTCTTGTTCTTTATTTATCCGGGAGGCGATCCCAAATAAACAGGTATGGAAGCTATAATTGTAAACCACGATCGAATCTATGGAAGCATTGGTTTATACATTCCTTTTAGTCTCAACTCTAGGAATAATTTTTTTCGCTATCTTTTTTCGAGACCCGCCTAAAGTTCCAACTAAAAAGGTGAAATGATTTGTCATTATCTCAATTGAAGTACGGATCCTCCCAATATTGGGAGGATCCGTACTTCAACTAGTCCCCGTGTTCCTCGAATGGATCTCTTAGTTGTTGAGAGGGTTGCCCAAAAGCAGTATATAAGGCGTACCCAGTAAAACTTACAAGTAAACCAGATAAAAAGATGGCAACTAGGGTTGCTGTTTCCATGATTATATAGTTTTAAGACATTATAAAGTTTTAAGACCACAATGGATCTATGATAAGATCATTTATTTACAACGGAATGGTATACAAAGTCAACAGATCTTACTGAATATAAAATATTATGGCTACACAAACCGTTGAAGGTAGTTCTAGATCTGGCCGCCCAAAACGAACTAATGCGGGGAGTTTATTGAAACCATTGAATTCAGAATATGGTAAAGTAGCTCCTGGGTGGGGAACTACTCCTTTGATGGGTCTCGCAATGGCTCTATTCGCGATATTCCTATCTATTATTTTGGAGATTTATAATTCTTCCATTTTACTGGATGGAATTTCAATGAATTAGATTCCCAAGAACCATTAACTGGCTTTTTCAATACAAAGTGAAGCGTTTAGGTTTCTGATTTTTATCCCATTCTATTTTGGTAGTTTGACCGTGGAATTTCTTTGTTTCTGTATTTCCGGAATATGAGTGTGTGACTTGGTATAAATGATCCTATGGATAGTACAGAGAATGGGTCTGTCATCTTGATAGAGATGGTTTTACTTCGTCGGATATTCATTCTAGTATCTGGAGCACGGAATATATGAAATAGATTACTATTAGAACTATGATTCATACTTAATAGTCAGACCTCGTGTCCGGACTTCAAAAAATTTTTTCAAAGAGTTAGAAGTTATAAATAGAAATATTTTTATTCTTTCAAACTTTCGTTTATGCTTATTTTGATCAAAGGACAAAACAAAGGTTTCTTTGGTTTGGATTTTTAGTCATTATATCTATTCATTGAATAAGTGATGATCCAATGGTTCTTACTCAGGGAATTTTGGGACTTAGACTTAGTTTGAAAGGGTTTTATTGAATCATCGTGGTTTTAGTATGAATCTGAGGTTTTAATCAATTCATAGGGTCTTAACAAGAGAATTCCTATCAATAATAAAGAAAACAGCAGTAAAGCCGCATTACACATAAATAACACCAAAGAAAATAGGTAAATAGAAGATTCAAGAGGCCTATAACGATCAATATATAGACGAATGAGCCGACTTGATTTTTTGGCATTATAACCACAAAGAAGAGCTTTCGGATTTTTATTCTTTAGTATCTTCAAAAAAAAATTGAATCATAAATCATAGAATTAATAAATTTCAAACTTTATATTACACACATCCGTTAGAACTAGTATTTGGGTGTTTCTGTTTGAGCCGTACGAGATGAAATTTTCATATACGGTTCTCCGGGGGGGTCCCCTTGATTTACCTATCTCAATAAAATCTATGATTGGTTCGAAGAACGTCTTGAGATTCAGGCAATTGCCGATGATATAACTAGTAAATATGTTCCTCCTCACGTCAACATATTTTATTGTCTAGGGGGAATTACGCTTACTTGTTTTTTAGTACAAGTAGCTACCGGGTTTGCTATGACTTTTTATTATCGTCCGACCGTTACGGAGGCCTTTGCTTCTGTTCAATATATAATGACTGAAGCTAATTTTGGTTGGTTAATCCGATCAGTTCATCGATGGTCGGCAAGTA